AATAAAGTGCCTGAATAAAGGATTATCTTGATAGGATAAACTATGTAAATTTTACCTTTATTGTAAAAAAAGAATTGAACTTTTCCTTAAAAATCAAAATTTTATGTGCTCCTTACACTATTATACAAAAAAGATAAGCTAAATCAAGCTTTTAGGCTCATAACCTAAAAATAGAACTAAATATTCTTCTTTTTAATTAATTTTAATTCAACAAATTTATTATTTTTTAACACTATAATAATTGGGGTTATAGTTTCATTATCATCTAATAATTGGGTAAACATGTGAACAGGTATAGAAATTGGGGTTCTATCACTTGTTCCTATAATAACTCAAGAAAAAATTAGATCAGACTCACCAATTAAATACTTCTTAATTCAAAGAATTAGATCTTCATTAATAATTCTGAGTTTAATGGCAATATCTATAGAAATTAATTTTAAAATAATTATATTAATTTCAATAATAATTAAAATTGGAGCTTCTCCATTTCATAATTGAGTTTTAAGAATAATTGAGGGAATAAATTTTTACATAATATTAATAATATTTACTATTATTAAAATTCCAGGAATATTAGTGATTAGAATAATAAATGAACAAACTCAAATTTGAAGAGTAATATCAATATTAACTGGCTCAATATTAGCAATAAACCAATGTTCAATTAAAAAGATTTTAGCTTTATCTTCGATTTATAATTTGGGGGTTATAATAAGAAGAATAAACAGAAATGAAATCTGAATTAATTACATACTAATTTATTCAATAACGTTAATAATAATTATTCCTTTATTTTTTAAAATAAAGACTATATACTTAAATCAAATAATATTAAATGAAATTGAACCAATAACTAAAGTTTCAATTTGAATTTCATTTATGTCAATAGCAGGTTTACCACCTCTTATAGGATTCTCAGCAAAAATAATAGTTTTAGAAAAAATAATTATTAAAAAAGAAGTAATTATAATATCAATTATAGTTTTTTCGTCAATAATAATTATATTTCTATACACACGAATTTCATTAAATTCAATTATAATCCAATCAACACACTATAAATGAAGAATAATAAAAAATGATAATATTTCAACAAAAATTTTAATAATTAACTTTATGATATTTCCAGTTTGTTTAACCTTAAAAAGTCTTAGTTAAGACTTTAAGTTAATCCAAACTATTAACCTTCAAAGTTAAAAATATCTAAAGTTAAGTTAAGTTTTAGAAAAATCATTTTTAAACTTGCAATTTAATGTTTTATATTAAACTACAAAACTTAAACTATTGAGAGAATTTAATTCTTAAATAAATTTACAGTTTATCACTTTATTCAGACACCTCAATGAAAAAGTGGATAATATCCACTAATCACAAAGACATTGGAACTATATATTTCATTTTCGGAGTATGAGCAGGTATAATTGGTATAGCATTAAGAATTATTATCCGTATTGAATTAAACCAGCCAGGCTCATTTATAGATAATGACCAAATATACAATGTTATAGTTACATCACATGCATTTATTATAATTTTTTTTATAGTTATGCCAATTATAATTGGTGGATTTGGAAACTGACTTGTACCTTTAATAATCGGAGCACCAGATATAGCCTTTCCTCGTTTAAATAATTTAAGATTCTGGTTACTTCCACCATCAATTATTATATTATTAATAAGATCAATAGTAGAAACAGGGGCAGGAACAGGATGAACTGTTTATCCACCATTGTCATCTAATATAGCTCATTCAGGACCAAGTGTAGATATAGCAATTTTTTCCTTACATATAGCTGGAATTTCATCAATTCTGGGATCAATTAATTTCATTACAACAACATTAAATATACGACCATTAGAAATAAAAATAGACCAAATTCCATTATTCACATGATCTGTGTTAATCACAGCTATATTATTATTATTATCACTACCAGTTTTAGCAGGAGCAATTACTATATTATTAACTGATCGTAATATTAATACATCATTCTTTGACCCATCAGGGGGGGGAGACCCAATCCTATACCAACACCTATTTTGATTTTTTGGACACCCCGAAGTATACATTTTGATTCTACCTGGATTTGGTTTAATTTCCCATATCATTACACAAGAATCAGGAAAAAATGAATCATTTGGATATATCGGAATAATTTACGCAATGATATCGATTGGTCTACTAGGATTTGTAGTATGAGCCCACCATATATTTACAGTAGGAATAGATGTAGACACACGAGCTTACTTTACTTCTGCAACAATAATTATTGCAGTACCTACAGGTATTAAAATTTTTAGTTGGATATCAACAATAAACGGAATAACAAAAAATATATCTATTAGCATAATATGAGCTTCAGGGTTTGTGTTCCTTTTCACTATTGGAGGTCTAACAGGTATTATTTTATCAAATTCTTCAATTGATATCATTTTACATGATACTTATTATGTAGTAGCCCACTTCCATTATGTTTTATCTATAGGAGCAGTATTTGCTATTATAGCAGGATTCATTCAATGATACCCCCTATTTACAGGCTTAATGATAAATCCAAAAATATTAAAAATTCAATTTACAATAATATTCATTGGAGTTAATATAACATTTTTTCCTCAACATTTTTTAGGTATAAGAGGAATACCACGACGTTATTCTGATTATCCTGACTCATTTACATCTTGAAACTCCTTATCTTCTATTGGTAGTATTATCTCAATGCTTAGAATCCTATTAATAAACTTTATTATTATAGAAAGAATAATAACCAAACGAAATTCTTTATTTCCTAAAAATAATAGATCATCAATTGAGTGATTACAAAATATACCCCCTATAGAACATTCATATTTAGAATTACCTATAATGTTAAAGTTCTAATGTGGCAGAATAGTGCAATGAACTTAAAATTCATATATAAACAAATATTTCTTTAGAAATATATATATGAAACACTATTATATTCCAAGATCCACTTACACCAATTATAGAACAATTAATTATATTTAATGATCATGCAATAATAATTATTATAATAATTACTATAATAGTGATATATATAATTTCATCTATTTTAATTAATAAATTTATTGATAAAAATATATTAGAAGGACAAGTAATTGAATTAATTTGGACCATTACACCAGCAATTATACTAATTATAATTGCCTTACCCTCCTTACGCATCTTATATCTAATTGAAGAAATTAACAACCCAGTTATTTCCATTAAAGCAATTGGACACCAATGATACTGGTCTTATGAATATTCAGATTATAAAAAAATTGAATTTGATTCATATATAAAACCAAATAATGAAATCAACATTAATGAAATACGACTTCTAGAAACTGATAATCATATAATTTTACCTTTTAAATTAATGACCCGATTATTAGTTACATCAACAGATGTTATCCATTCATGAACTATTCCTTCAATAGGAATTAAAATTGACGCAACTCCAGGACGGATTAACCAAGGAAGAATAATAATTCTTCGTCCAGGAATTTTCTATGGGCAATGTTCTGAAATCTGCGGAGCTAACCATAGATTTATACCAATTACACTAGAAAGAGTAACTATAAAAACATTTATAAATTGAATGTTAAAATTCTCATTAAGTAGCTTAAATTTAAAGCATTGGTCTCTTAAACCAAATAATAGTATATTACTCTTAATGAGTAAAGATTTAGTTAAAAAATAACATTAATTTGTCAAATTAAAATTATTATATAAATAATCTTTATTGCCTCAAATATCCCCAATATGATGATTTTCATTACAAATAATATTTTCAATATCATTTATTATTACTATAATAATATTATATTTTGATACAAATAAAAAAACATATATAAAAAAAATTAAATATTTTAATAAAATAAAATGAATATGATAACAAACTTATTTTCAACATTTGATCCATGTACAGGTTTACTATCAATAAACTGAATTAGAACATTTCTATTCACCATAATTTTACCAAATACATTCTGAATAAAAAATAATAAAAACAAATTAATATTAAAAATAGTAACAAAAACACTGACAAAAGAAATTTCAAGACTAACAAATAATAAAAGAACACCAATAATTATAATATCTATATTTTTGTTAATCTTAATCAATAATATAATAGGTCTATTACCTTATGTATTTACATCGTCTTCGCACATAATTTTTTCGTTGTCATTAGCATTACCAATATGGCTATCATACATAACTTTTGGGTGAACAAAAAAAACAAATTTAATATTAGCACACTTAGTACCTAATGGAACACCATTCATTTTAATACCATTTATAGTAATAATTGAAACTACAAGAAATATTATTCGACCAGGATCTTTAGCAGTTCGTCTATCAGCTAACATAATTGCTGGACATTTATTAATATCTTTACTAGGAAGAAACTCATCTAAATCTATAATTTTGTTATCAATTACAATAATAATTTTTATTATATTGATTACATTTGAACTTGCAGTAGCAATTATTCAAGCATATGTATTTATAACATTATCAACATTATATTCAAGAGAAATTTAAATGAATAACCACCCATACCACTTAGTTGACAAAAGACCATGGCCAATTATTTCAGCAATAGGAATACTAACTTTAACATCAGGATCAATCTTATGAATACATAAATTTAATCCACACCTTATATATATAGGAATATTAATTATGCTTATAGTTATATTTCAATGATGGCGAGATATCACACGAGAATCGACATTTCAAGGAATACATACTAAGAAAGTTACATTAAGAATAAAAATAGGAATAATCATGTTTATTATATCAGAAATTATATTTTTTACATCATTTTTCTGAGCATTCTTTCATAGAAGACTATCACCTAATATAGAAATTGGAATAAACTGACCACCTATAGGAATTAAGACATTTAATCCAATAAATATTCCTATACTAAATACAATTATCCTATTAACATCAGGTATATCTATAACATGAGCCCACAATATAATAACAACAAAAAATATAACAAAAATAAAACAAAGAATAATTATTACAATTATATTAGGATTATATTTTTCAATAATACAAATATATGAATATATAGAAGCTCAATTTTCAATTTCAGACTCAATTTATGGATCAACATTCTTTATAAGAACGGGATTTCATGGAATCCACGTATTAATTGGAACAATATTTATTATTGTAACATATATACGAATAAAAAACCTTCACTTCTCTAATAACCACCACGTAGGATTTGAATCAGCAGCTTGATACTGACATTTTGTTGATGTAGTTTGACTATTTCTATATATTTCAGTGTACTGGTGAGGAAATTATTTATTTAGTATAATAAAGTACATTAAGCTTCCAACTTAAAAGTCTTATTAAGAATAAATAATAAAAATAACAATGACATTCTTAATATTAATATTTTCAATTACTATTATTTTAATTTCATTAATCAATACAATTACAAAAAAATCAATAATTAATAAAGAAAAATTATCAGCATTTGAATGTGGATTTAACCCAATATCTAACAAACGAATATCATTTTCTATTCATTTTTTTTTAATTGCAACAATCTTTCTAATTTTTGATGTTGAAATTATCATTATTATACCTATAATTATAACAATAAAATCATCATTTATAATTAGATGAATTACTACAACATTATCATTTATTATAGTACTAATTATAGGATTATACCATGAATGAATAAATGGCATACTAAACTGAACTAAATAGGGTTATATTTAACTATAATATTTGAATTGCAATCAAAAGGTATTCTCTAATAGAATTAACCTTTAGTAAAGAAGTAAATTTTACATTTAGTTTCGACCTAAAATTAAGAATTAAAAATTCTCATACTAAATTAAACTATTTAGTAGAAGCCAAAAAATAGGCATTTTATTGTTAATAAAAAAATTGAATTATAATTCCTATTAAAAGAGAAAATTAAAATTTAGCTGCTAACTAAATAAAGAGCAAAATGTTCATCTCTTGTGGATTTATATAGTTTATAAAAAACATTTTACTTTCATTAAAAAAAAGGTTATAAACCTATAAATTATCTTAAAAAAATATTCCTTAATATCTTCAATATTATGCTCTAAATAAGCTATTAAGATAAAAAAATAAAATAAATCAAAATAAGAAAGTAAATAAAAAAATCTTTATGTTATTCAAAAAATAAGATTGAAAAAAATTAGATAAATAGAAAAGATAGTATGAAATACCATAAGCTCCATAATACTCACCCCAATTAGATAAAATTATTGAATTCTTTATATAGCAAAAAAAAAAATTATAAAAATAAAAAGAATGAAAATACATAAATCACATTGATCTATTAAAATAATAGTAATTAATACTTAAATAAAAATAATTAAAAACCTCATAACCTATAAAAAACCCAAAAAAAATAAATATTAATCTTAAAACCCTTAAATAGAAAGGCAAAAAAATAAACTCTAAATTTAAACCAGTTAACCAAACAAAAAAACAACCAAAAAATAAAGACATGATAGTTAAAATAAAAATACTTAATTTTATAAATCTATAAGAATCAACTAAACAATAAAGTGGAAAAATCCTTGAATTGTAAATTATAGAATAATAAATTAAACGAAAACTATATATACAGGTTAATCCTAAACAAAAATAATATATAAAAAAAGTAAGTATATTTAAGTTTCTTAACAAAGAAAATTCAATAATAGAATCTTTAGAATAAAATCCAGAAAGAAAAGGAATCCCACATAAAGCAAATCTAGAAATATTAAAACAAGAACTAGTATAAGGCATAAAAATACATACAGAACCTATAAAACGAATATCCTGATTATCATTTATATAAAAAATATAAATACCAGCACACAAAAATAATAAAGACTTAAACATTGCGTGTCTTACTATATGAAAATAACAATAATCAACTAAACCTAAAAATAATGAACTCATTATAAGACCAAGCTGTCTTAAAGTTGATAAAGCAATAATCTTCTTTAAGTCAAATTCACAATTAGCACAAAAAGAAGAAAATATTATTGTTATAAGTCTTATCAAAAGAAATAAAGAATTTAAATAATAATTTACATTATAAAAACGAATTAGCAGGTAAACACCAGCAGTCACTAAAGTAGAAGAATGAACTAATGCAGAGACAGGTGTAGGAGCTGCCATAGCAGCAGGTAACCAACAAGAAAAAGGAACCTGAGCTCTCTTAGTAAAACTAGAAAAAATAATAATGTAAAAAACATAACAATTATAAAAAGAAGAATAAAAAATAAAATTTCAACCTCCATAATTAAATAACCAACAAATCATAATTAATAAACCAATGTCACCTAAACGATTAGTTAAACAAGTTAACATACCAGAAATATAACTAGAATTAGACTGATAATAAATTACTAAACAATAAGAAACAACTCCTAAACCATCTCATCCTAAAAGAATTCTAATTAAATTAGGTCTAATTAATATTAAAACTATTCTTATAATAAATAATAAAACCAGATACAAAAAACGAATAGAAGAATAAGAACTAAACCCTATATAAATAGATCTATAAATAATAACTATGGAAGAAATAAAAGAAACAACAAATATAAAAATCAAAGATATCCAATCAAAATACAAAATATAACAAAAACTAATAGAATTTAAATTAAAAAGTTGTCATTCTAAAAAAAAACTTAAATCCATATACAAATAATAAATACCAGTATACAACATAAACAATGAAAAAAAAAACAAAAAAATAGATCAAAATATATAAAAATTTAACACAAACAAAATTTAAGACTAAAAACTTCTTAGAAACCACAATTCTATATTTTAAATAAACTACTTAAATTAAACAAAAATATTAATAAAAAATAAAATAAAAAATAATGGAATTAAATGAATTATTACTAATAAATATTCGCGGACACTAACTATAGAAAATCTATAAAAATTATGATACAAACCATGGTTAACATAAGAAAACAAAAAAAAGCTGAAACAAGAACAAAAAAAAGAAATTAATAAAAAATAATAAAAAGAAAAATAAAAATATATTATTATAGAATTTAAAATTATAATTTCTCTTAAAAAATTAAGACTAGGGGGACAACCCATATTAAAACAACATATAATTAACCAAAAAGGGGAAAGTCTAGGCATAAAATTAATTAAACCTTTATTAATAAAAAATCTACGACTATGTAAACGCTCATAATAAAAATTAGAAATCATAAACAAACAAGAAGAACATAAACCATGAGAAAGCATAAGAAAATATGAACCTATAATTCCTCAACTTGTTAATCTTAAAAAACCTAATAAACATAAACCCATATGTGAAACAGAAGAATAAGCAATTAAGCACTTCAAATCACCCTGAAAAAAACAAATTAAACAAACTAAGAAAGAACCATACAAAGAAAAAGAATACCAAATATAACCATAATAAAATATACCCTTTTCTAACATAAAAAAAACACGAATAATTCCATAACCCCCAATCTTTAACAAAACACCAGCCAAAATTATAGAACCTGAAACAGGAGCTTGAACATGAGCCCTTGGCAACCAAAAATGAACCATAAACATAGGCAACTTAATAAAAAACCCAAAAATAAAAAAAAAATGAATTAATAAACCAAAATCAAAATATAATAAAAGATCAAAAAATAAAGTATTTAAATTAATATAAATATAAATAATAATTAATAACAACGGTAAAGAACCAAATAAAGTATAAAAAAATAAATATAAACTAGAAAGTAAACGCTCAGGTTGATAGCCTCATCCAACAATTAACAACAATAAAGGAATTAATCTAAATTCAAAAAAAAGATAAAAATAAAAAAGATTTAAACAAAAAAAAAAAACATTAATAATTAATAAAAGAAAATAATTTACTAAAATAAAAAAAGTACAACTTAATCTTATACAAATAGATAATCTACATAAAAGTATAAATCTAACAATAATAAAACTTAACAAAACCAAACCTAAAGAAATTAAATCTAATCCAAATACATATCTTAAATTACAATAAAAATCACATACATATATAAAAATAAAATATAAACAACAAAACAAAAAATAATATTGAAATATATAACTTCTTAAAAAAAAAACAGGGATCATAAAAAATATAGAAAAAACATAAGCTATCATAAATAAATTGAACTTAAATAATCATTACCATGAAAACGAATCATATTAACCAAAACAGATAATCCCAAGACACCTTCACAAACATATAATGTCATAAAAAAAATATAAACATAAAAAAAAGAAAAAGAATATAAGCAACTATAAAAAATAATTATTAACAAAGAAAGAACTACAAATTCTAATCTAAGAAGACATAATAAAATATGCTTACGAATATAAACAAAAGAAAAAATACCAAAAAAAAAAAAAAAATAAAAAAAAAACTTCATTTGTTTTAATAGTTTAAGTAAAAACATTAATTTTGTAAATTAAAGTTAGAGCAATCTTTAATACATCAGTAAAATGATAAACATATCATAAATTTCCAAAACCTATATTTTATTAATAAACTACTTACTGAAATTAAATTTATATTACTAAAAATTATAATATTAATATCAATTATAATACCAATAATAAAAACCCCATTATCTATAGGTTCAATCCTTTTAACACAAACAATTCTTACTTCCATATTAATAAACAGAATATCAACCACAGCATGATTCTGTATAATTACATTTATAATAATAATCGGAGGTATAATAATTCTATTTATGTACATAAGAAGAATCGCATCTAATGAAAAATTTAAAATAAATATTAACATTACCATATTAATATTAATAACAACAATTTATACAGAAGATTTATTAAGAGAAAATCAAATTATAGAAAATGAATATTTTAACAAAATTGAAAACCAGGAAATGATTTCAATAACAAAACTTTATAACAAAAAATCATTATTATTAACTATATTTATAGTCATATTTTTATTACTAACAATAATTTCAGTGTCAAAAATTGTTATACACCATAAAGGCCCATTACGAATAAAAACATATGAATAAACCATTACGAAAATCAAATCCTATATTTAAAATTATTAATTATGCAATTATTGATTTACCAGCACCTATTAATTTATCATCATGATGAAATTTTGGATCAATTTTAGGATTATGCTTAATGATCCAATTAATTTCAGGTATTATTTTATCAATACATTATACAGCTAATATTGAAATAGCATTTAATAGAGTGAACCACATTACACGAGATGTTAATTATGGTTGATTAATACGAACAATACATTCAAATGGGGCGTCCATATTTTTTGTCGCATTATATATTCATACTGGACGAGGAATATACTTTGGGTCATACAAACTACATAAAACATGAATAGTAGGAATCTCATTAATACTAATAACAATGGCAACAGCCTTCTTAGGGTATGTACTACCATGAGGGCAAATATCATTTTGGGGGGCAACCGTTATTACCAACTTACTTTCAGCTATTCCTTATATTGGATTTATATTAGTAAAATGAATTTGAGGTGGATTTGCAGTTGATAATGCAACCCTTTCACGATTTTTTAGTTTACATTTTATATTACCATTTATTATTAGAATAATAACAATAATTCATTTAATATTTCTTCATCAAACAGGTTCTAACAATCCTATTGGGTTAAATTCAAATATAGACAAGATTCCGTTTCATCCTTATTTTTCAATTAAAGATATTATAGGATTTGTGATAATTTTAATAATTTTGATTTTAACAAATTTATATGAACCTTACATGCTAGCTGACCCTGACAATTTTACCCCAGCTAATCCTATATCCACACCAGTTCATATTCAACCTGAATGATACTTTCTATTCGCTTATGCAATTCTACGGTCAATTCCTAACAAATTAGGGGGTGTTATAGCTCTTTTTATTTCAATTTTAATTTTAATTATTTTACCAATATCAATAAAAATAAAATTTAAAAGAATATCTTTTTATCCTATTAGACAAATTAACTTTTGAATATTTGTAAATACCACAATTATATTAACATGAATTGGGTCTAAACCAGTTGAATTTCCATTTACAAAAACAGGTATAATTTTAACAGTTATATACTTTGCATATTTTATTATAGACCCATTATTAACAAAGATGTGAGATAAAACAATTGAATAAGTTATTTAGCTTAAATAAAGCATATATTTTGAAAATATGGGATAGAGTTAATTTAATAACTTAACAAAAAATAATGATAAAAAACAATTAACTTAACTAAAACAAATATAAATAAATAATTTAAAGATAATGGTAAATAACTTTTTCAAGCTAAATATATAAGTTTATCATAACGATAACGAGGAAAAGAACAACGAACTCAAATAAATAAAAAACATATAAAAATTAACTTTAAAAAAAAAGAAAAAGATATATAATTACCACCTAAAAAAATTATACAAGTTAACAAAGAAACAAAAATAATACTTGAATATTCAGCAATAAAAAGAACAGAGAAAAATCCCCCCCCATATTCAACATTAAACCCAGATACTAATTCACTTTCACCTTCAGAAAAATCAAATGGTGAACGATTAGTTTCAGCCATACAACAGGAAAGCCAACAAAAAAATAATGGAATAGAAAAAAATATAAACCAACAATTAAGCTGATAAACATACAAATTCAATAAATTATATCTATCAATTAATAAAAAATAACACAATATTAAAGTAGACAAAGAAACCTCATAAGAAATAGTTTGAGATAATCTTCGAATACAACCTAATATAGAATACATTCTATTAGAAGATCAACCACATAGTATAATAAAATAAACACCAACACTAGAAATACATAGAAATATTAAAAATCCATAATTAAACATAATACAATTAATGTAATAAGGAAAAATAATCCAAATAAATAAAGATTGTATTAAACTTAAAAAAGGGCATAAAAAATAAAATAAATAGTTAGAATGAAAAGGAAAAATCTGTTCCCTTATAAAAAGTTTTAAACCGTCACTAAAAGGCTGCAATAAACCTATAAAACCAACCTTATTAGGACCCCTACGAATTTGCATATAACTTAAAACCTTACGTTCCAATAAGGTAAAAAACCCAACAGAAACTAAAACTATAATGATTAATAAAAAAGAAGTTACTATAAAAATTGTTAAATGAAAATTAATTACATATTTAAATTCTAAATTTAATGCACTAGTCTGCCAATTTAACATACAATTAAAAATTGAATTAACTGGTCCTTTCGTACTAAATTAATTTTTAGTTATAAGATAGAAACCAACCTGGCTTACACCGGTTTGAACTCAAATCATGTAAGAATTTAAAAGTCGAACAGACTTAAACTTAAAGAACCTACCCCTTAATATTTTCTTAATTCAACATCGAGGTCGCAAACTTTAATATAGATATGAACTCCCCATTAAAATTACGCTGTTATCCCTAAGGTAACTAAAACTTATAGTCATAAAATATGGAACATAAAATCATATATTAATGAAAAAAAAAAATAAAGTAAGTTATATTTATTAATCACCCCAATTAAATAATTAAAAACAAAAAATATCTAAAAATTAATATTAAATTATAAAGTTCTATAGGGTCTTATCGTCCCTATAAAAAAATTAAGCTTTTTAACTTAAAAATTAAATTTTAATAATTAATTAAATAAAATAAATATTTCATTTTTTCATTCATTCTAGTCTTCAATTAAAAGACTAATTATTATGCTACCTTTGTACAGTCAAAATACTGCAGCCATTTAAAATTAATCATTGGGCAGAAATTACCTTTAATATTAACTAAAGAAAATGTTTTTGATAAACAGTTGAAAATTAAATTTGTCGAATTCATATAATTAAATTAAAAATTATACTAATTAATTCATTATTAATAAAAATAAAAAATTAGTTATAAAAAATCAGTAAAAAATTAAATATAAAAAAATTATATATTAAACAATATAATCTATTACGAACTAAATTTATGATTATAAAAAAATTAAAATTGAGTTTAAATTAAATTTTAACAAAAAATACAGATTATCCAGTATTATATAAGACTAAAAAATAAAAATTTATATAAAAAAATCAGCCTATAATTAAATTAAATCCTGATTAACCAGATATAATGAAAAACGATTAACTTTTAATTACCAGATTTATTTTTATAAACTTTATATAACAAGAAAAACTTAATAAAACTAAATATTTTCAATTCGGGAAAAAAATTAGTAAATTTAATAATTAAATAACCCTGATACAAAAGGTACTATTAATAATTCTTAAATATTAAAATTAACCTTTACAGTTTTATTATATAATTTATTATTAAAAAAACTAAAATTAAATAAATAAAAAATATTAATATTAAAATTTTAAATTTACTAATCAGAAAGAATAAAATTTTCCAATTAATGTAAATAATTAGCTTTAAATAAGCTACATTCTGTTAACTTTCTAGCTACACCTTCCGGTACAACTACTTTGTTACGACTTATCCCATATTATTGGGAGTGACGGGCGATATGTACATAATTCAGAGCTAAATTCAAATTAATTAATTAATTAAAATTACTATTAAATCCTAACTTAATCACAAAAAAAATTATTATAAAATTATATATTTAAAATTTAAGTAACCCAATTTAACCTTAACAAAACTGCACCTTGACCTAATATTAATCTATAAAGATAAAGAAAATTATAACTCTTTAAAGATTTTCTATATATAGAGGTATACAAATATAGTATTAAAGGTTGGATCTATCGTGGTTTATCAATTAAAAATCAGGTTCCTCTAAAAAGATAAATTACCGCCAAATTCTTTGAGTTTAAAGAACATAACTATTAATATTCAGGAAATATCTTTATATAAAAAATAATAGGGTATCTAATCCTAGTTTAATATTTAAATCTCATAATAATAAAATTAAAGAAAATATAAAAATATAAATTCCACCTAAATAACAAAATTTTAACTTAATAAATTAAATAATTATTTTCCTAAAAAATTAACTTGAATAAATTGTGTAACCGCGAATGCTGGCACAAAATTAATCCATCCTAATTATAATAACTAAATAAAAATAAATTTATTTAATAAAATTAATTACTGAAAATTAAAAATTAAAAAAAATACATATAATCTTAAATAAAAATTAACAAAAAAGCAAGAATCAAACTTTAAAAAAAAAATTTTAATAAACAGCATTACTACAAATTCCTCCCTAAAAAATCATGTTCAACCAGATTTTAAAAACCTATAAACACTATGCTAGGTAAATTATATAAACGTTCAAAACTTATCAACATTAGTATATTAATGTTAAATAATATAATAATAAATATATTAATTGGGGATTAATATATAATTACCAAACTATAATTAGTTCATATAAGAATTAAATAACATTATTGAGGTTAATGTTAAATAATATAATAATAAATATATTAATTGGGGATTAATATATAATTACCAAACTATAATTAGTTCATATAAGAATTAAATAACATTATTGAGGTTAATGTTAAATAATATAATAATAAATATATTAATTGGGGATTAATATATAATTACCAAACTATAATTAGTTCATATAAGAATTAAATAACATTATTGAGGTTAATGTTAAATAATATAATAATAAATATATTAATTGGGGATTAATATATAATTACCAAACTATAATTAGTTCATATAAGAATTAAATAACATTATTGAGGTTAATGTTAAATAATATAATAATAAATATATTAATTGGGGATTAATATATAATTACCAAACTATAATTAGTTCATATAAGAATTAAATAACATTATTGAGGTTAATGTTAAATAATATAATAATAAATATATTAATTGGGGATTAATATATAATTACCAAACTATAATTAGTTCATATAAGAATTAAATAACATTATTGAGGTTAATGTTAAATAATATAATAATAAATATATTAATTGGGGATTAATATATAATTACCAAACTATAATTAGTTCATATAAGAATTAAATAACATTATTGAGGTTAATGTTAAATAATATAATAATAAATATATTAATTGGGGATTAATATATAATTACCAAACTATAATTAGTTCATATAAGAATTAAATAACATTATTGAGGTTAATGTTAAATAATATAATAATAAATATATTAATTGGGGATTAATATATAATTACCAAACTATAATTAGTTCATATAAGAATTAAATAACATTATTTAAATTAATGTTGAATATAATAAATATTAATTGGATTAATATAATTTATTAAGTTTTTAAAATTAATTTATTTCCATAAATATAATTGAATTATAAGTACAATTCTTATTATTATTCTCAAGCACTAATAGAACAATTAGGTGTTACTAGCATTTGTAACTATATAAATGTTAAGTGATTAATCAATAATTGTCGTTAATTAAATATAAATTAGATAATATTAATTATATTTAATTATTTATTTTGTTGATTAATCACTATTTTAATTAATTATCTATTTAAATTAAAATTAATTTTAGTATTTGAATTTAACATTTATTTAAAAACTAAATTTGATTTAACAATAATTTGATTATGCTATATTTTTAGCCTTCTTTCTTTTTCTTTCCATAAGAAAGAAGGCATTATTTAAATTAAATATTATTTAAATGTAATTTTAAATATAAATATAATTTATTATATTAATAAATTTACCTTAAGGTAAATTTAATTAATATTAAATATAATTTACATATAATAATAATATATATATTTAATATTAATTGCCTTCTTTCTTTATATAAAGAAAGAAGGCATTATTATATATTATGATTTAATATATATATAATATTTTATTTAAGTAATAAATATATTACATATTAATAAATTTACCTTAAGGTAAATTTAATTAATATTAAATATAATTTATATATAATAATAATATATATATTTAATATTAATTGCCTTCTTTCTTTATATAAAGAAAGAAGGCATTATTATATATTATGATTTAATATATATATAATATTTTATTTAAGTAATAAATATATTACATATTAATAAATTTACCTTAAGGTAAATTTAATTAATATTAAATATAATTTATATATAATAATAATATATATATTTAATATTAATTGCCTTCTTTCTTTATATAAAGAAAGAAGGCATTATTATATATTATGATTTAATATATATATAATATTTTATTTAAGTAATAAATATATTACATATTAATAAATTTACCTTAAGGTAAATTTAATTAATATTAAATATAATTTATATATAATAATAATATATATATTTAATATTAATTGCCTTCTTTCTTTATATAAAGAAAGAAGGCATTATTATATATTATGATTTAATATATATATAATATTTTATTTAAGTAATAAATATATTACATATTAATAAATAAACTAAGAATAAACAAAAATGTATATTCCTAAATAAAATTAAATCTTCTTAATTCTGTTAATGCTGTCTACAGTAAATCCTTCTGTAAATGAAAAAAA